AACTTTAATCAAAATACTTACTTAATAGCATGGCAATACATTTATACAAAACTTCTACTACGAGCACACGCAATGGAACCGTAGACAGTCAATTAAAATCCAATACAAGAAATAATTTGATCTATGGTTATGTTATTCAACAGTAATGACTTATATATTCGTGTCAACAAATCTCAATAAATATATTAAATATATTCAAGCGGATTACAAAAATAAAATATGGATCATAGAATTTATAATTTCAATATGACGGTGGGTTGCCCGGGATTCGAACCCGGAACTAGTCGGATGGAGTAGATAATTTCTTTGTTATGTTAGTTAAATAAAGAAAAATCCCTCCCCAAGCCGTGCTTGCAATTTTCACTGCACACGGCTTTCCCTATGTATACATCATTTTCCGTTCTTAGAAAGAAACTTTATTTAAATCAATTGAATATTCAATTGATTTAACCCTTATTACATATTACATACTATATAAACATTTCAGAATAGTATAAATCCATGAATAAATTTTATTTTCAAAATTTCATTATTTATAATCGGCCATATCATTAATAAAAACAATATCCAAATACCAAATTCGATTTCTATATACTTCCTGTAAACTGGAAGAAGCTTTTGGGAATATCAAAAAAAGAACGTTTTCTTTCGACATAAGAAATTCTTCTAATAATTCCGAGTCAAATCTTTTCAAAAGAGTACGTAGAGTACTTTTGTGTTTCCGAGCCAAAGTTTTAGCACAAGAAAGTTGAAGTATATACTTTATTCGATACAAACTTTTTTTTTTTGAAGATCCACTATGATAATGATAAAAATTTCTGCATATAGACCCAAATCGGTCAATAATATTAGAATCTGATAAATCAGCCCAAACTGGCTTACTAATGGGATGCCCTAATACGTTACAAAATTTTGCTTTAGCCAATGAAGCAATCAAAGGAATAATTGGAACAAAGGTATCGACTTTATTAATAGCATTATTGATTAGAAATGAATTTTCTAGGATTTTACTCCGTATCACTGAAGAGTTCATTCGCAAGCTTAAAAGATAACCTAAAAATTCAAAGGATTGATTGGATAATTGGTTTATATAAATCCTTTTTGTATAAAACCACAGAGAAAAATGCCATTGCCAAAAAGTAATCAAGTAAAATTTCCATTTATTCATGAAAAGGGGCGTCCCTTTTGAAGCCAAAATGGATTTTCTTTGATACCTAATATAATGAAAGCAAGGTTCTTTGAACACCCATAGGTTCGCTTGAAAATCCTTAACCTTTACAAAGACATTCACAAGATATTTTATTTTTCCATAGAAATATATTCGTTCAAGAAGAACTCCAAAGGATATTGATCGTAAATGATAAGATTGGTTACGTAGAAAGATGAAAATGTATTCGTATTCATATACATAAGAATTATATAAGAATAAGAATAATCTTTGATTACTTTTTGCAAAAAAATAACTGGCTTTCTTTGGAGTAATAAAACTATTCCAATTTTTGTTAATAAAGAATCGTAATAAATGCAAAGAAGAGGCATCTTTTATCCAATATCGAAGAGTTTGTACCAAGATTTCCGCATGGACCAAGTGGGGTATTAGTATATCTAATACGAAATTTAAATGTGAAAAACTGTCCTCTAAAAATGGAAATATTGAATGAATTGATCGTAAATTCTGCGATTTTACTATCTTTTTATTTTTATTTTCTAGACAAGATATTAATCGTAGAGAAAATGGAATTTCCACAATAAAAGCAAGCCCCTCTGATATGATTTCAGAATACCAACTTTTGGTGCGCATCAAAAATGGAGTTTGATTAGAAGCATTAGAAGAAATAAAAAAATGATTCTGTTGATACATTCGAGTAATTAATCGTTTAACAATCAGTAAACTGGATTTATTGTCATAACCTAAACTTTCCGAAGAAATAAAAATAGATCTACCGAAACCACGATCATGAGCAAATGAATAAATATACTCCTGAAAAATAAGTGGATATAGGAAACGGTTTTGTTGAGATCTTTCTAGCTGTAAATATTTTTGGATTTCCTCCATTTGAAATTTAAATCAAAAGTAGAAAATTTTGTGGGTTATCAAATGATACATAGTACGATATAGTCAAAACAAGCTATTCTAGTCAGAATAGATACCTCGTAAACAGGTAAAATTATCAACAGACTCTCTACCCTTCCCTTATTCCTATTCATTTACTTTCATTCGTCTATGTTATAGAATAAACAAGATGTTTAGAAATCTTTTATTTTATAAACCTAATCGCTCTTTTGATTTAGGAAAAACTTTCTTAATCAATATACTGCTTCTTTTACACACGCATTTTCATTTCATACTAGAGAATGTTAATAGTTAGGATTCATTAAAAAATATAGATCCACTTGTGGGGGAGAAGTCCTTCCCGTATCAGGCACTAATATATTTTTAACGTCTAATTAGATCGGTAAATTATTCAAATTAAGAATAAAAGCTGGTTGCTTTTTCTTTCTAATAATGAATTGAAGCTCTGGGGCCTTATCCATCTATTCATCCGACCAAACTTTATTTTGTTCCGTTGCAAGAATTTAAACAAGATTTTATACCAATCCTAGAGGAATCAAATATCCTCAAAACTCTCCATTGATACGACATGCTATTTTTTCCATTTATTCCCTTTTATGGATCAGTCGTGGTCTTCCAAACTAATGGTATGGACGAATTCTTCACTTCATCAAAATGTGTAAAAGATTATAGTCGCACTTAAAAGCCGAGTACTCTACCGTTGAGTTAGCAACCCGAATAAAATAGAGATTAAAAAAAATTTCAAATAAAAACTAACGATCAAAATAAATTAAATTTAAACAAAGAGAAAGAAGATTCGATGAGCTAATCAAATAAAATGCTAAGCTAATAAATCTACAAAAACAGGTTTTATAAAAAATTTGAAATATCAACTAAAAATGATTAGAGGAAAATACAAGAAATTCTCATATAAAAGAAAAAAAATATACATGATTTTGTAAATTAATAAAGTATCTCTTGTGTTATTTACCCCTTTTAATAAAAAAACCTCTTGTATCAAAAAAGGATCTTTTAAATTTGAATAAAGTAAAAAACCTACGGAACATAACTAAATAGACTTGGTTCACTTAGTATAATGAATTATATTGATTTAATACACCGTTGTCAATATAAATGTTACGAAAAGAATACAGTAGAAAAATTGTATTGAAATATTTTTTTATTCTTTGAATTTAAATTTAATAATAAAATTATATTAAAATTTTTTTAGTTTTGAGTGACGATATATATCTAATCTACATCTACATAAATAGAAAAATAAATATGAATACAGCAGAAAAAAACAAAAGGAGGGGGGGATCAAAAAAAAAGTAGAGAAAAATTATATTATATAAAATTATATACAAGTTTCTACCCCCCTTGGTATTTCTTTAATTAAATTTCATTTGATTAAACGGAAGTTTCTTAAAAACTTCTGTTTTCTTTAAAAGATTCTGAACAGTCCCTGTGGGTTGAGCACCTTTTTCAAGAAAATATAGAATAACAGGAATATTTAAATAAGTTTGATTTTTAATTGGATCATAAAAACCTACTCTTCTAAGATCTTTTCCTTCTCTTCGAGATCGAACATCAATTGCAATGATTCGATAGATGGCTCATTGGGATAGATAAATAATACCCCCCCTAGAACCGTATAGGAAGTTTTCTCCTCATACGGCTCAAGAAGAATTCTTTGATTAGAAATTTTGTCTATGTATGAAATTATAAAAAATAAATTAAATGACAAAAATTTCAACCTTTGATTTATTCCTGAAAATGAAAAATAAACCATTCGTACTCATAACTCAAGTTGGATAATTCTTCAAACAGTTCAACATAAAATTTTTAATCACTTTTATTTACTGAGTAGTCTTTACTCCCTTATCTTTGTCTCATTTAAAACTCTACTTGGATTCTTTAATCTGATCCAGCTAATGAGACTATCGAGACAATTAAAATGGTGTTTACTTGTTATTAGATCCTTTATCATCCTTAATTTTTAATCATTGGGTTTAGACATTACTTCGGTGCTTCTTAATTCTTTAAAAATGGCAGCAACAAACCCTTGATTTCTTTCTAGCAAAGAATCCTATAGATAGTTAATTCTCGCGCTATACACTTTGTTTGAGTCGAAAAAGGTTTGATCAATTACAACAAGTTTTATTTTTAATTGGAAACTTGTTCAACTTAGATCTTTTCTATTTCTATATCATAGAAGATATATTTACGAAGTTGTTTCAATTGATTGGCATTAACCCTAGATCCTCTTCTCAAGAAATAAATTAATCCTTTCTACTCGAGCTTCATCGTAGACTATTTATAACCCAACAAAAATGGAAGGTTAAGATGTAACAGACCAAACAATGTCGAGCTAAGAGCACCCTCATTTTTCGATAAATTGAAAAAATGGTGGATTTTTAATCCACAACAGATCGTGTCCTTCAAGTCGCGCGTTGCTTTCTACCACATCGTTTCAAACGAAGTTTTACCATAGCATTTCTCTAATTTGGAACGGGTATAGAATTGATTCAATTCAATCATAGAATCATGAATAGTCATTAGTTCAACTGCCCCTAGACATCATAATATAGGCCTTTTCTTTAGGCTTTTTCTTATACATTATTATGATGTATGTAACTATTTTTTTCGTAAAAAGTCTTAGCAAGGGAATATATTTAACATACATAAATCATAATAAATCATATATATATAAATAAATATATATATTTTATTTTTTTTATATTTATATATTTTATATTTATATATATATATGTAGACTAGATTAAATAATTTCCTACTTTTTAAAAGATTCCGCTTAGAACGATTCATTAGATCAAAAAAGGAAAATAAGAAAGAAATAAATTCTTTCATGCAATGTATACAAAAATTAAAATGTGAATCTTTATTCTTTTCATCTAAATTACGAAATAAAAAGAATAAATAAATTTTTTCATATCTATCAGATATACTGAAAGGATTATAGATATTTTTCACAAAAAACAAAAAATTGATTAATTATTTATTGTCATTGAAATAAAACGATACATATCATATAAGTTAAACATTTCCTTGATTAGATAATTGATATGTATTTTATTTAACTTATAGGGTTGGATAATATTTCAAAAATTATAAAGTAAATAAAATAAAAAGGATAGAATAAATATTCCCTGCCTCAATCATTACATAGATTCCAAATTTTTAATTATAGCCAAACACAAAATACCTAAATAAAAATTAAAATGAGATTCAAAGAAAAAACATCAGTTATAGCACATATTTCTATATGATATAGAAATTATAGAAAACTTGATAAGTTGTTAATGAGATTATAACAGACACAAATTTAGAATTAAAAAATATAGGGGAATGATAGGAGTTACCCTATATTTTTTATGGAAATATAAGGAATATAAAAAGTAGATGTGCTGGGACGAAAGGATTCGAACCTTCGACTAGCGAGACCAAAACTCGGTGCCTTACCACTCGGCCACGCCCCATTTTAATTTATAATTTACGCCAAGAAACAATAATATTGCTATTAGTTCTTTGTCAATTCTAATCCAAATCTATATAGATTTGTACTATAATTGATTTTGATACATATACATATAGATTATAAAATTCAACTTTATTTATTCTTTTTTACTTAGATTCTATCAAAAATTTAATTAAAATTTAATTATCTCCAAGAACAAAATGTTTGTTATGCTTAATACTATTAATTTGATCTGTATTAATTCTGTCTTTTATTTGAGTATTTTTTCTTCGACAAATTGCCAGAAGCCTATTATTTTTAAAAATACAATCATAGATTTTATGCCAGTCATACCTGTGATTTTTTTTCTTAGCTTTTGTTTGGCAAGCTACTATAAGTTTTCGGTGATATCCTTAGTTTAATAATATCCTAGAAAATAAATTATTTCTTCGATAAAATTTTAACAATTGATAAAATAAGAAAAGTTTGAGAGTATAAACCTTTGATTCACATATTGAAATTCTTGTATAGTCATCATAAATCTGGTTGATCCCCCCCACTTTGATCCTTTTCTGGTGAAAGAACCTAAACCTATTATATTTAGTATATTTTGGGTCTACCACAATGTCTGATTTGGTTTGTATATGGATATAAAATAAACAAAAATTTTTATTAATGAAAAACAAATTCATTTGTAACAATGTATTTTTAGTTTTAGAAAAAACCTAATTTCTTGATGTCCTAAAATTATGATATGTAGTATAAAAATATAAGATCTATTTTTTTTTTTTAATCATCTTAGAGATTATGTAATGTTTATTCTGAAACTCTTTGTTTATACCGTAGTGATATTTTTTGTTTCTCTATTTATCTTTAGATTCTTACCTAATGATTCGGGACATAATCCTGTCCGTGAAGAATAAAATAATAAGATTTTATCTATTTCGTCCCTTTTATTTTAAAAATTTTTAAAACTTAAATAAATATTAAATATAAATAAAGTCATAAATAAAAACGGAAAGAGAGGGATTCGAACCCTCGGTACGAATAACTCGTACAACGGATTAGCAATCCAACGCTTTAGTCCACTCAGCCATCTCTCCCTATTGAAAAAAAAAAATTACTACATTACATATAATGTTAATGTAAGGAGTCTTTATTTTCTTTCTATATTATATATTCTATATTATATATAAATAATAATATGCAAATCGTAAATTTCTTTTATCTAAAACTGGGACACATCAACAATAGAACTAAAAAAAAATAAGAAGGACTTTTATGATTATATTTTAATTTTCTAAACTAAAAAATAAACTGTCGATTCTTCTATAATGCTTTTTATCTTATAATTTTAGTGTGTTTTTTATCTATAATCTATTATCAAAAGATAAACTTTAATTATGTTATTTATTTTAATTATGTTATTTATTATTTAAATTAAATGAAGCCTCTTTTCCAAATCTCATTAAATTTTTATCTACCCGAGAAAAGGCTGAACACTCTCGATTTGATGATTCTTTGATGATCCTATACTTGATCATATTCAATTATCTAATTCGAAAAAATGGTTATTTATATACAATAATCATATTGTAGTGGGTATAGTTTAGTGGTAAAATTGTGATTTGTTCCTTTAATCTTTTAATAATTAAAGAGTCTTTTTGTATACACGAGTTACTTATAAATCTCAAAGTTTAATTATAAAATTACGAAACAGAATTTTTGAATTGGACCTAGATTTCCAATTAAATAAGTATTGAGTAAAGAATCCATGGTGGAAAATAAAAATACAATCTCTAATCATAACTAAATTTTCTATTTTTATTTAGAATTATAAGAAAAATAAAAAAAAAACTTTAAGCAAAATAGCTATTCAACGGTGACTTTGGTTTACTAGAGACATTAGCATATTGTTTTAGCTCGGTAGAAAAAAAACTCTTTTACTTAGGATCCTCTCAAATAGAAC